CATCGCGATACCTATCGTATCTGCTTGGCCTTTCATAAGCGGGGCCAAAATGAAACGGCCATAATAAAGACGCTTACTGTCTGTTCTTGATTCAACACACTTCCACTGTAGTGTCCGAGTGGATACTGCTACTTCCTCTCGAACCATAATAATATTATTCTTTTTTCAGATCATTGAATCATTTATTTCTCTTGAAATCCGTTCAATTCTTATTTCTACACACGTCTTTTTTTAGGAGGTCTACATCCATTATGTGGCATAGGGGTTACGTCACGTACGAAACTTAATAGTATACCACTTCTACGAATAGCTCGTAATGCTGCATCTCTTCCGAGACCAGGACCCTTTATCATGACTTCTGCTCGTTGCATACCCTGATCCACTACTGTACGAATAGCATTTCCTGCTGCGGTTTGAGCAGCAAATGGTGTCCCTCTTCTTGTGCCTCTGAATCCACAAGTACCAGCGGAGGACCAAGAAACCACCTGACCTAGTACATCTGTAACAGTCACAATGGTATTGTTGAAACTCGCTTGAACATGAATAACTCCTTTTGGTATTCTACGCCCACTCTTACGTGAACCAATACGCCCATTCCTACGTGAACCAATTCTTGGTATAGGTTTTGTCATATTTTATCATCTCATAAATATGAGTCAGAGATATACGGATATATCCATTTCATATCAAAACAGATCCTTTATTTGTCCATCGGGTCCTTTAGAAAATCCCTTTTTCTTTTTAGAAAGATTACCCTTGTCTCTGTTTATGTCTCGGATTGAAACAAATTACTATAATTCGTCCCCGCCTACGGATCAGTCGACATTTTTCACAAATTTTACGAACAGAGGCCCTTATTTTCATATTTGTTATTCCTTACCTTAATTCCGAATCTACTCCTTGGAAGAAAATAAGTCTCTTGAAATTTTGAACCTCGAATTGTATTCCCACGAAAGGAATGTTTAAAAAGCCACCTACACCTAATCGTTTGAATCTTTGTTGCGAAGTCTATAAATTATACGTCCCCTGGTTGAATCATAACGACTTACTTCGATTTTTACTCTATCTCCTGGTAGTATCCGTATAAAACTTCGTCGGATCCTCCCCGAAACATAACCTAGAATCAGATCTTCATTATCTAAACGAACCCGGAACATACCATTGGGAAGTGATTCAGTAATTAAACCTTCATGAATCAATTTTTGTTCTTTCATTCCAGGTAACCCCCTTGAAGTATCAACTAATGGAGGAGGAGTGATATTAAACAACCCGTCTTTCCTCTCCTTTTTCACAAATAGGAAGTTACGGATCAACTTCGGATACCAGAAGGATCACCATATATAACACAAAACTTCTCCTCCAATTCCTTCTAGTCGAGCTTCTCGATCTGTCATTATACCTCTAGAAGTAGAAAGAATTACAATCCCCATTCCACCTAAAATCCTAGGAATTCGTTGATAGTTGGAATAGATTCGTAGACCGGGTCGGCTGATACGCTTTAAAATATTTCTATATGTTCCTTTCCTATTTCTTCTATGTCGCAGGGTTGAAACCAAGAAATATTTGTTGTTTTCCCGATGTTTCCTAACGTTTTCAATAAAACCTTCTCGTAGAAGTATTTTAACAACGCTTTCGGTCATATTAGTAGATGCTATTCGAACCGTTCCCTTTTTATCCATGTCGGCATTTCTTATAGAAGTTAATATATCGGCAATAGTGTCCCTACCCATGACGAACTATAATTATTGGTGCCTCCTAATTTTGATATAATCAACATGTTCCGTTTTTTTTTTATGTGAATTTTTGATTCTTTATTTATGAATTATTAAAAGTATATGCGTGAAACACAATCTACTAATTGATCCATTTCAGATACCCTACTATATCATGGTCTCATCTACTAGTATTTATAATACCTCAGGAGCTAATGAGACTATTTTAGTGAAATTCAACTGTCTCAATTCTCGAGCGATCGCTCCAAAAACCCGAGTTCCTTTTGGATTTCCTTCTTGATCAATGACAACTGCTGCATTGTCATCATATCGTATTATCATACCGTTGTCACGTCTGAGTTCTTTACATGTACGTACAATTACAGCTCTGATCACTTCTGATCTTTCGAGAGGCATATTGGGCACTGCTTCTTTTATTACAGCAACAATAACGTCACCAATATGAGCATATTGGTGATTACTAGCTCCTATGATTCGAATACACATCAATTCTCGAGCCCCGCTGTTGTCCGCTACATTCAAATGGGTCTGAGGTTGAATCATATCATTTTTTTTTGAATCTGTTCTTTCAATGCAAAGGTCGAAGGAAAAAAGAAAGAAATATTGTCTGTCCAGAAATAAAGAAATCCGCGATTGTTTTTTTCATCATAAATACCCCTTTGGTTCCACATCCCTATCCTGAAATAATGAATTGCGTTCGTATAGGCATTTTGCACGCAGCTATTTTAATAGCTGCTCTGGCTACAGTTTCCGATACTCCGCCCATTTCATAAAGTATTCGACCCGGCTTAACAACAGATACCCAATATTCGGGAGATCCCTTCCCCGAACCCATACGGGTTTCCGTAGGTCTTACTGTAACGGGTTTGTCGGGAAATATACGGACCCATATTTTTCCACCACGGCGCGCATATCGTGTCATTGCTCGTCGCCCTGCTTCTATTTGTCTAGATGTGATCCAAGCGGGTTCAAGTGCCTGAAGAGCATATCTACCGAAACAAATATGATTGCCTCGATAAGATATTCCCTTCATTCTTCCTCTATGTTGTTTACGGAATCTGGTTCTTTTGGGGTTATAGTTGATGGTTGTTTCTCAACCTCATCTCTACTACAGAACCGGACATGAGAGTTTCTTCTCATCCAGCTCCTCGCGAATGAAACGATTCAATAATATTACAGATACACATGTATTTATTGAATAATACACTAAATCATGGGATTTATTGATATTGAATCTGTCACGTAGGAATCTGTATATCTTGTATATATAGCTAGACGTATATTTCTATATATAGAAGATAATGCCTTTGCTTTATTTTTATAACGAATCCTTGACCTTTACCGAATCGGCCAAAATTTTGCAATTCAATAAGGGTTTCGCGGGCGAATATTTACTCTTTCAATATTTGTTTCATTCGTAGGGTCAACCCATGGCCTCTCAGAATAAATCAATTGGTTCCTGGTTGGTTCCGCCATCCCACCCAATGAATCATTAGGATTCGTTTTCAATAGAATCTTCTGCAGTCACAGGTTCCGTCGTTCCCATAGCTTCTCCATTAATGGCTAGGCCTGAACTCTGCAATGGAGCTCCTCAATTCAAGTTCGTTCCCAAGTCAATCTCCTCAGTCTCTATTGACTCGAGGCTCTTTATTATTGGTATTTTTCCTATGAACCGTATTCATCTAATTATGGACGAATCAGTATTGATGCTTTATCACACTGCCTTTTATGAGATGATTCATAATAGACCATACATATTGGAATCATATACCATTGATATTCTCCTTCTCTCTTTCTCTCGCCCTTCCATTTACCCACATCCCTCTATTTTCGCTTCACAATCCATAATCAGATTGATTTTTCCTTTATGGAAAAAAGATTTCAGTTGCTACAACTATATGATTGACACATCATATAGTGACTGGTTCCTTGGATCTCGATAATACGAAGCAATGAGCTGGTTCTAAGTTCTATAGTTATTAGTTAGGGGCCAGTCCTTTTTTTTTGAATCCCAACTCTAAAGAAAAACCAACGAGTCACACACTAAGCATAGCAATTCTACCAAATGATCAATCCAATTTTTATTCAACCCTATAGAATTAGAATTGCTCATTTTTCATTGAAGGGAAAAAGAATAGTTTGTCGTTTTTTGTTCTATCACTGGATAGAATGGCAAGGAAAGGCCCATTATTGCTCGTCTACAAATATCCAAATTTTGATGCCTAATACCCCATAGATAGTTCGAACTGTATAGGAACAATGATCAATTTTAGCTCGAATGGTTTGTAGGGGAACCCTACCTTCTCTGATCCATTCGACACGTGCAATTTCTTTTCCGTCGATACGTCCTGCAATTTGCACTTGAATTCCTTTTGTATCCGCTTGTTCAGTTAATTCAATAGCTTTTTTCATTGCCTTTCGAAAGGAAACTCTATTCTTTAATTGTAGAGCTATATATTCTGCAAGAATATTAGGTTGTCCATAAGGTTTTGCAACTCTTGTGATAGCAATGTTAAGTCTCCGGTTCACAGAATTAAATCCTTTTTGTACATTGATCTGTAATTCTTCGATTCCTCGTGTTCGACCCTCTATTAACAAATTTGGAAATCCAATATAGATTATGACCTGGATCAGATCGATTTTTTTTTGAATCTCTATATGTGCAATTCCTTCGAAACCCGAGGATATTCTCCTATTTTTTTGTACATAATTCTTGATACAATCTCGTATTTTTTCATCTTCCTGGAGACCTATGGAATAATTTTTTGGTTGCGCGAACCAAAGGGATCTATGCTTTTGGTTTTCCCCACCAAGTCGGAAACCAAGGGGATTTATTTTTTTGCCCATATTTTTCTTCTCTCTCTTTCTCTTTTTTTTCTCTCTCTCTCTCTTTCTCCAAATATCTCTCTATTATAGGATCTTTCCATTGATCCTTTGTTTCTAAATATATATCCTGATCCGTTTTCTTTTTAGAGCTATCCCTCACTACAATAATTATATGACAGGTGGGTCTTTTTATCGGATAACTACGTCCTCGAGCCCGAGGTTTTAACCTTTTCACGATAGTACCCCCATTGACTTCGGCTTTACTAATGACTGAATCAGCTTCGTTGAAACTTTTATTGTGACTAGCATTTGCTGCTGCAGAATAAACCAATTTAAAAATGGGATAAGATGCTCGATAAGGCATGAGTTCCAGTAGCATAAGTGTTTCCTCATAGGAACGCCCACGAATCTGATCAATGACTCTTCGTGTTTTGTGAGCAG